TTATAGTATACACACTGTAATTACAACTACACAAAATTTTGTATTATAGGGTATGTGAGTACCTTCAAAAATAAATGGTTTTTATTATTTCTTTTCTTCTAATATATTTAATTAAAATATTATTGTTATTCCAGTTTCGTAGGTACATAAAATATTTCTTTTGCTTTGGGGGTTGGCCAAAAAAGATTAAAGTACTGATTAGATTAAAATGGGGGGTAGGGGGGTTAACCTTAAAATAAAAGTTTAACTCATGTTCCAAAGTTGGAATCTTAAATAAACAAGCTCCGGGGGGAGAAACAAAAATAGAATATTGATAATTCAATAGGTAAAAAAATATATGTCTAAGATTCATGAATAAATAACATACAATCTATCCTAGTAATATCATTAACCGCACCGTTAGTTCAGATTTAGATTAAATAATCCCAACTTAAGATTTTATGGGGGATTGACTTCACAGGAAAAAAAAAAACCTACAGATGAGGGCAGACTCAGTTATGCGGTTCCAAGTGCACCTTGCTATCAGGGATACTTCAGGCGGATGTCGGTTCAATTTAAAAGATAGCCAATCTACGAGAAATGCACATAGATCTCGACCAGATGCCGGTTCAAGTTAAAAGATGGTACGCCTACGAGAAATGTCCATAGATCTGGATGTTGGATCTTCGGGGGTCAGCTTGGTGGTTTCTCGCCTGTGGGTAAAACCAAAAATCAGAAGGGCACAAAAACACTTCCATGGGGTAAATAGATGAATGTACGATATACATAATATGTACACCGCGTTACTCCAATGTTAACAAAGCTTCTACAAGAGGTATTTTAGGTCCCAGAATTCTGGCTTTGGGGGCCAGGGGCGGGGGTGAAAATCCCCCCCTTTTGAAAAAAAAATTGATAAAAAAAAATTTTTTTAGCTAAAAAAAAGATTTTTTGGTATATTTTTTTATTCTATAATTAAATAAGATTTAGTGGTAGAGCCTGGAGTAAATGGAAGAGCCTGGGATATCTACTTAGAGGGAAGGAATAATTTCCCAATCTTCGGTTTACAAGACCGATGCTTTATTTAAGCTATCTAAGTATCATTTAATTAATTTGTTTTCTCATCACCCTATAAGTGGTATAATAATAAGAAATAGGGAGAAGTATAAGGTAGATGCGGCTTGTCCGATTTCAATGAATGGTTGTTCGACTGGTTGACCGCCGATTCAGGTCAGAATAAGTGTATTTGATACTATTAATCAGAATAGGAGTTGAGTTATGGGTCGGAAGGTGAGGCTTCGTTGTTTTGATGTATGGATTATTGGGATAAGTATAAGGATTATGATTGATGCAAGAAGGGCTAGAACTCCGCCCAGTTTATTGGGAATTGATCGAAGAATGGCGTATGCGAATAAGAAGTATCATTCCGGTTGGATATGTGGGGGTGTGACTAGTGGGTTGGCTGGGGTAAAATTGTCTGGGTCACCAAGTAAGTTAGGGGATAGTATGGATAATACAAAAAGTATTGTCAATATAATTAGAAATCCTAAGGCGTCTTTGTAAGAGAAGTAGGGGTGAAATGGGACTTTATCCATGTTTGATATAACTCCTGTTGGGTTGTTTGAGCCTGTCTCATGAAGGAAGAGAAGGTGGATGATGCTTGTCCCTGCAATTAAAAATGGGAATAGGAAGTGAAATGCGAAGAATCGAGTGAGTGTGGCTTTATCTACAGAAAATCCGCCTCAGATTCATTGAACGAGTGAGTCTCCCACATACGGGATTGCTGACAGTAAATTAGTGATAACAGTAGCTCCTCAGAAGGATATTTGTCCCCATGGTAGGACATACCCCACAAAGGCAGTTGCTATTACTAGAAATAGTAAAATTACTCCGATATTTCAAGTTTCTTTGTATATGTATGAGCCGTAGTAAAGTCCCCGTCCAATATGCATATAAATGCAAATGAAAAAGAATGAAGCTCCGTTGGCGTGAATATTACGTATTAATCAGCCATAATTAACATCACGACAGATATGTGCTACAGATGAAAAAGCTGAGGATGTATCGGCTGTATAATGTATGGCTAAGAATAATCCTGTAATAATTTGTGCAATGAGGCAAATTCCTAGCAGAGAGCCGAAGTTTCATAGCGATGAAATATTAGAGGGGGTTGGGAGGTCTACGAATGATCCGTTAATAATTTTAATTAATGGGTGGGTTTTTCGAATTGGGTGGGCCATAAGGTTTTTATAGTTGAACACAACATTGGCTTTTCAAGCCAAAAGTTTCGGTTAGAGTCCGGGTAAAAATGATGATGTATTTAGTTTTTTTAGGTATATTGGGCTTGGTTTTTGGTTTAATTGCAGTGGCGTCTAATCCGTCGCCATATTTTGCTGCCTTAGGGTTGGTGTTGGCGGCTGTTTGTGGGTGTTGAGTATTAGTAGAGTTAGGGGTGTCTTTTTTATCATTAGTCCTTCTTTTAATTTACTTGGGTGGAATATTAGTTGTATTTGCATATTCTGCTTCTTTGGCGGCAGAGCCATATCCTGAAGCGTGAGGGAGTTGATCTGTCTTTATTTATGTATTATTTTATCTCTTATTAATTATTTTAGGGTATATTTTTTTTAATTGTAATGTAAGTTTAGAATTTCTATTTACTAATTATAATACAGAATATGGTGTTATTGGCAACGACTGGGGGGGAATTGGAGTAATGTATTCGCGAGGGGGTTATTTTTTAATATTCTCAGGGTGAGTCCTTCTTTTAACTTTATTTGTTGTTTTAGAGGTAACTCGTGGTTTATCACGTGGGTCATTACGTGCTGTAAGATACTAATAATAAGATTATTAATATCGAAGAAATTAAGAAGAGTAGTATATATATCTTAATTAGGCCCGTTTGAAGGTTTGTAATGGTTTTGATAGCTGGCAATTGTTGGTTGGTTAATCCTTTAGGTCCTGATTTTTCATACCAAATTATGTCTGTAATATGAGTGGCAATATTTTGTCCTCATCATAAGTTAAATTTTGGGGAAGATCGATGAATTACTAATGGGAAAAATGCTAAGAGGTTGAAGAATGAGAATATTTTTGTTTTTATTAAAGTTTTTGATATAATGTTAGCAATATCACTGGCCATAAATAATCCTAGAAGTGAAACTAGAATAGCAGATAGTTTTAGAGTTGTTGGTATAGTTAAAATTTGTGTTTTTATTGGGGTAAAATTGTAAATAATAATAAATCCTGAGATTATGCTTCCTCATGCAAGTCGTTTAATAGGGTTAATAATAAGATAATTATTTTCATTAATTGGGGAAAGTGGCAGGTGACGTGGAAATTGTATTGATGAGAAGTAGATGATTCGAAAGCTATATACTGCGGTAAATGATGTTGCTATAAGTGTTATACAAAGTGCAAGTGAATTTAAGTTTGAATTGTTTATTGCTTCAATAATCGCGTCTTTAGAGAAAAATCCTGCGAGAAATGGTGTACCTGTTAGTGCGAGGCTGCCAATAGTTATACAAGAGGTGGTTATTGGTAATAAGTTTTGTAATCCCCCTATTTTACGAATATCTTGTTCATCATTTAGGCTGTGAATAATTGATCCTGAGCATAAAAATAATATTGCTTTGAAAAATGCGTGGGTACAGATATGAAAAAATGCTAATTGAGGTTGATTTAGTCCAATTGTTACTATTATTAGGCCTAGTTGACTTGAAGTTGAGAATGCTACAATTTTTTTAATATCGTTTTGGGTTAATGCGCAAGCTGCGGTAAATAGCGTAGTTAAAGCTCCAAGAGAAAGGCAAATAGATAATGCTGTTTTATTATTTTCTAATAAGGGTTGGAATCGGATTAATAAAAAGATTCCTGCTACGACTATAGTGCTAGAGTGGAGTAATGCTGAGACGGGGGTTGGGCCTTCTATGGCAGCAGGGAGTCATGGGTGGAGTCCAAATTGTGCGGATTTTCCTATTGCGGCTAGAATGAGGCCTAAAAGAGGTAAAGTTGAATTATCATATAATAAAAAAATCTGCTGAATTTCCCATGAGTTAGTAAATACTATTAGTCAAGCTATGCTAAGGATTAACCCAATATCTCCCACACGGTTATATACTACAGCTTGTAGTGCTGCAGTGTTTGCGTCAGTTCGTGCGTGTCATCACCCAATTAGTAAGAATGACATAATTCCGACTCCCTCCCAACCGATGAAAAGTTGAAATAAGTTATTTGCGGTAACTAGAATTATTATTGCAATTAGGAAAATTAAAAGATATTTAAAGAATCGGTCAATCTCTTTGTCTGAATGTATATACCAGGCTGCAAATTCAAGGATTGATCATATTACAAACATGGCAATAGGGAAGAAAAGAGTAGAGAATTGATCAAATTTAAAACTTGAGTAAATTTCTATATTAAAAATTGATATTCAGTGAAAGGTGGTTACAATAGATTCGACTCCATAGGCTATGTAAATTATTAACGGAATAATACTAGTTATAAATGCAAATTTTACAGAATTTTTAACATAAATAATTGGTCAGTTTGAGTGTTTGCCTATCATTAATAGTATTAGTGGAAATGTAAGTATAAGTAATGATAAAACTATAGATGAATTAAAAATTAATACTGAATTCATAACTTTTACATGGGGTTGCACCAAGAGTTTTTGGTTCCTAAAACCAATGGATTACTATTATCCTTTAAAAGTTGAGTAGACTAAGGATTTTAACCTTGGAAGTAGATAGTTAGCAATTTCTATGTCTCTTGACTCTTCTCGGTTTAAAAAGAGAATTTAACTCTTATTTTTAGAATCACAATCTAATATTTTATTTAAATTATTTAAACATGTAAATATCCCTGAAATAAGCTCAGGCTTAAGGATAAAAAGTATTATAGGGATAATATGAATAGCTAAGAGAAAATGTTCTCGAGTGAATGTGGGGATAATTGGGTTTAGGTGGTTTGGAATGGGACCTCGTTGAGTTATTAAAAATATATATAATGTATAGGAGGCGGTAATGAGTGTTCCGATCCCAGTAATTAGGATAGTTCAGTTTGATCAGTTAAATAATGATACTATGATTGTTAATTCTCCTCATAGGTTAAGTGAGGGGGGGAGAGCTATATTGGATAAGTTAGTTAATAATCATCAGGTGGCTATGAGGGGTAATATTACTTGTGCGCCTCGTATTAAAAGAAGGGTTCGACTGTGTGTCCGTTCATAGTTCATATTTGCTAGGCAGAATAGTGCTGATGAAATTAGTCCATGTGAAATTATTAAAATAATTGCTCCTGAGAGACTTCATGGAGTTTGGATGAGTGCTGCTGCAATAACTAATCCTATATGACTTACAGAGGAGTATGCAATGAGTGATTTTAGGTCAGTTTGTCGTATGCAGATTATTCCTGTTATAATAATCCCTCATAATGCTAAAATAATAAATGGATAGGATAATTCTTTAGACAGGGGGGTTAATATAATTGAAATTCGTAAAATTCCATACCCCCCTAGTTTCAGTAATACTGCTGCTAGAATTATTGATCCTGCAATTGGGGCTTCGACGTGTGCTTTTGGGAGTCATAGATGTACCCCATAGAGTGGTATTTTAACTATAAATGCTAATAGACATGCTGCTCATCAAATTTTATCGGAATAAAGTGTAAGTTGTATTGGACTAGTTAATTCTAATAAGAATAATGATAAGGAACCTGAATAACTTTGTAAAATTAGAAGTGCCACTAATAATGGAAGAGAACCTGCTAGTGTATAAAATAAAAAGTATGTTCCTGCATTTAGCCGCTCTGCTTGATTACCTCATCGTGTAATAATAATTAAAGTTGGAATTAGAGTTGTTTCAAATGTAATATAAAATATAATAAGTTCTGTGGCAGCAAATGCTAAAATTAGGGATGCTTGTAAAATAATTATTATGGAGATATACATGCGTTGTCGGTTTACTGGGTTATTTTTTAGATGGTTTTGGCTTGCTAAAATTATTATAGGGAGGAGTCAACATGTAAGAATCAGTAGAGGTGATGATAAGGGGTCTGATCCTAAATATTTATTAATCATTAGCGTATATTCAGATGATAAGTTAAATAATATTAAGCTTAATATAGCAATAAAAAAGCTATTTGTTGTTATTAATGATCATAATAATTTTTTACTAGAAAGTCAAGCTATTGGTAAAAGCATAATGGTTGGGATAAAAATTTTTAGCATTGTAGTAAATTAAGGTTTTTTAGGTGATCATTTCCATGGGTTCGTGTGGTGGCTACTATTAATGCTAAGCCAGTGCTTGCTTCACATGCTGAAAAGGTTAATATAAACATAGGTAAAGAGAAGTATGATATTATTTCAAATTGAGTTGATCAAAATGATAGAGCGATAAACAGTGCTAATATTATACCCTCAAGGCATAATAAAGCAGATAAAAGGTGAACTCGGTGAAATGCTAATCCTATTACACTTAGTAAAAATGACATAAAAAATGTGATATATGTTGGGGACATTAAATATTTTTGGGGTTTAACCAAAATTTACTGAGTCGAAATCGGTAGTCTTTTTTAGATTAAATATTTATTCTGCTCATTCTAATCCGCCTTGGATTCATTCATAAATTAATCCAATTGAAAGTAAAGTAAGGATTATTGTTGACCATAGAAGTGTGTGTTCTGGAAAAAGCAGTTGAGAGGCTCATGGAGTAGGCAGTAGGAGAGCAATTTCGAGGTCAAAAAGGAGAAATAAGATTGCGATTAAAAAAAAACGAATTGAAAATGGAAGTCGTGCTGACCCTAATGGATCAAATCCGCACTCATATGGTGATAATTTCTCTGAGTCCGGATTATTTAAAGGTAATCAAAAGCTTAGGGTGATTAACATTAAAGATAAGATTGTTGAAATTATTATTATAATTATGATTAAATTCATTATCTTTTCTTAGATTTTAACTAAGATTAAATGATTGGAAGTCACTTGTATTTTTATACTAAAAAGATATGACCCTCATCAATAGATGGATACGTAAAGGAAAAGCCATACTACATCCACAAAATGTCAATATCATGCTGCGGCTTCAAATCCAAAGTGATGGTATGATGTAAAATGATAATTGATCTGTCGTATTAAGCAAACTAGCAGGAAAAGTGATCCAATAATTACATGTAAGCCATGAAATCCTGTTGCCACAAAAAATGTTGATCCATAAACACCATCTGCAATTGTAAAAGGGGCTTCATAGTACTCTATTGCTTGGAGAAGGGTGAAGTACATGCCTAGTATGATAGTAAAAAAGAGTGATTGAATAGCTTCTTTTCGATCCCCTTGTATGATGCTATGATGGGCCCATGTTACTGTCACCCCTGAGGCTAATAGGACTGCGGTATTTAATAAAGGGACTTCAAATGGGTCAAGTGGGGTAATTCCAGTTGGGGGTCAGCATTCTCCTAGTTCGGGTGTTGGGGCTAAGCTTGAATTATAGAACGCTCAAAAAAATCCAAGAAAAAAGAATACTTCTGATGTAATGAATAAAATTATCCCGTATCGGAGCCCCTTTTGGACTGGGATTGTGTGGTGTCCCTGAAATGTTCCTTCCCGAACAATATCTCGTCATCATTGAAATATTGTCATAAGTATTACAACTAAACCTAAAGATATAATAATTATAGATCCAAAATGAAATCATATTGCCAAGCCTGACGTTATTAATAATGCGGCAATGGCTCCTGTTAAAGGTCAAGGACTGGGGTCAACTATGTGGTAGGCATGAGCTTGGTGGGCCATTATACATTTTCTTGTAAATATAGGCTTAAAAGAAGGACAAATACATAAGCTTGAATTATTGCAACTGCAATCTCTAAAAGAGTAAGTAAAAATAGAGTTATTATTGTTAAAATTGAAACTACTGGTATTAAAGGGAGGAGGACTAATGTGGCTGTAGCGATTAATTGAATTAATAAGTGACCTGCGGTTAAATTAGCCGTTAATCGAACTCCTAGTGCTAATGGACGAATAAAAAGGCTAATAGTCTCAATAATGATAAGAATTGGAATTAATAAGGTTGGAGTTCCTTCTGGTAAAAGGTGTCCGAAAGCGGCAGTAGGTTGATTTCGAAGGCCAGTTAGAATTGTAGCTAGTCAAAATGGCACTGCTAATCCAAGATTTAGTGATAGTTGTGTTGTAGGGGTAAATGTATATGGTAGAAGGCCTAGGAGATTTATTGTCATTAAAAATACTATTAAGGATAAAAAAATTATGGCCCATTTATACCCGCCAGCGTTAATTGGGGATATTAATTGTTTAGTGAATTTTTGTGTGAATCAGATTTGTAACGTAGATAAGCGATTATTTAATCATTTATTTGTTGGGCTAGGGAATAGTAGTCAAGGTAAAATTATAGCCAATATAATTAATGGAATACCTATTATTACAGGGCTTAAGAATTGGTCAAAAAAACTTAGATTCATGGTCAGCTTCAAGATTTAGGTTTTTCTACATTTTTGTTTTGTGCTGTTGGCTCATTTAGGTTGTTAAAATTACTAATTTTTAAAGTTAAGATTAGTAAAAAGATAGTTCATGATATTAAAAAAATAGCAAATCAGGGCCCAGGGTTTAATTGTGGCATGTCATTAAGGGCGGGTTGAATCACCGATCTTTAGCTTAAAAGGCTATTGCTTATTTGAAAGCTTCTTAATGACTATTCTAGTATAGATGAAGATCAATTTTGGAAATGCTTTAATGGTGTTGCTTCTACGACGATTGGTATAAAGCTGTGATTTGCGCCGCAAATTTCTGAGCATTGACCATAATATACGCCTGGGCGAGATGCAATAAAGGTTGTTTGATTTAATCGTCCTGGGATAGCGTCAGTTTTAATTCCCATAGATGGAACTGCTCATGAATGTAATACATCTTCCGCAGAGATAAGTATACGAATAGGGGATTCTATTGGCACCACTATACGATTATCAACTTCTAATAGGCGAAATTGTCCTGGGAGAAGATCTTGGGTAGGCACTATGTATGAGTCAAATATTAAATCTTCATAATTTGTAAACTCGTAGCTTCAGTATCATTGATGTCCGATAGCTTTAACTGTAAGGTGAGGATCATTAATTTCATCTATAAGGTATAAAATTCGTAATGATGGGAGGGCAATTACAATTAAGATGATAGCAGGTATAATTGTTCATACTATCTCAATTTCTTGGGCATCTATGGCATTGGTGTTGGTTAATTTTGTAGTTATTATAATTGTAATAATATATAGGACCAGTGTACTAATTAAAAAAACTGCTATTAACGCATGATCATGAAAGTGTAATAACTCTTCTATAATAGGGGAAGCTGCATCTTGAAAACCTAGTTGTGATGGATGTGCCATTAAAGACGTATAAGATTTGAACTTATAACTTAATCATGACAAGATTTTATAATATTTTACTAACGTCTTATAAGTAAGTGGCAGAGTGGTTATGTGGTTAACTTGAAATTAACCTATGTGGGTTCAATTCCCCCCTTTCTTGTTAATAAATCCGTGTTTGAACATATAAAGGTTCTTCAAATGTATGATACGGAGGGGGGCATCCATGTAATCATTCAATATTTGTGGAGCTTAATTCAGTTGTTAATACTTCACGTTTGGATGAAAATGCTTCTCAGATAATAAATATCATCATAACTACTGCGACAAGTGAAATTAATGATCCGATTGATGAGACTGTGTTTCATAGTGTATAGGCATCCGGGTAATCTGAATACCGTCGTGGCATTCCTGCTAAGCCTAAGAAATGTTGTGGGAAGAAGGTTAAGTTAACTCCAATAAATATTACTCCGAAGTGAATTTTTGACCAAGTTGAGTGTAGAGTATATCCTGAAAATAGAGGAAATCAATGCACAAATCCGCCTATAATGGCAAATACAGCTCCCATAGATAATACATAATGGAAGTGTGCTACGACGTAATAGGTATCATGTAAAACAATATCTAATGATGAATTAGCAAGAACAATGCCAGTTAGTCCACCAACAGTGAATAAGAAAATAAAACCTAGAGCTCACAACATTGCTGCGTCTCATTTAATTGATCCTCCATGCATAGTTGCTAATCAGCTAAATACTTTTACCCCGGTGGGGATAGCAATAATTATTGTAGCTGATGTAAAATAGGCCCGTGTATCAACATTAAGATCAACTGTAAATATATGATGGGCTCAGACAATAAATCCTAATAATCCAATTGATATTATAGCCCATACTATTCCTATATAGCCAAAAGGTTCTTTTTTTGCTGAATAGTATGTAACAATGTGAGAAATTATCCCAAATCCGGGGAGAATAAGAATATAAACCTCAGGGTGGCCAAAAAATCAAAACAAATGTTGATAGAGAACAGGGTCACCTCCCCCCGCCGGGTCGAAGAATGTAGTATTTAGGTTTCGGTCTGTTAGAAGTATTGTAATCCCTGCGGCAAGGACTGGTAAAGATAGTAAAAGAAGAATAGCAGTAATTAATACTGATCAAACAAACAGAGGTGTCTGGTACTGCGATATTGACAGGGGTTTTATATTAATGGAGGTTGTAATAAAATTAATTGCTCCTAGAATTGATGAAATACCTGCTAAATGTAGTGAAAAAATTGTTAAATCAACTGAGGCTCCAGCATGTGCTAAGTTACCTGCCAGTGGGGGGTAAACGGTTCAGCCTGTTCCTGCTCCAGCTTCAACCCCGGATGATGCTAGTAATAAAAGAAATGATGGGGGTAATAGCCAAAAACTTATATTATTTATTCGGGGAAATGCTATGTCCGGGGCACCAATTATTAATGGAACTAATCAATTTCCGAAACCCCCAATTATTACTGGTATTACCATAAAAAAAATTATTACGAATGCGTGAGCAGTTACAATTACATTATAAATTTGGTCATCACCGAGAAGAGATCCGGGTTGGCTTAATTCAGCTCGAATTAGGAGACTCAAGGCAGTGCCCACCATTCCGGCTCAGGCACCAAATACTAAATATAAGGTGCCAATATCTTTATGATTTGTTGAAAATAGTCATCGAGTGATTATCACAGGTAAGATGGCCGAATTAGGTGTAGGGTTGTAGCCCCTTTTATAAAGGTTAGAGTCCTTTTTTTATCAAGCCTCGTAGTGTTAGAGCACATAAAATTGCAAATTTTAAAGGGAGAATTTAATTTCTCCGGGGCTTCTCCCGCGTTTTTTTCCAGCAACGCGGGAGAAGTAGATTAAAGCTCGCTGGATTGAGCGTTTAGCTGTTAACTAAAATGTCGTAGGATAGAAGCCTTCTAATCTAGTAAGGTCTTAGCTTAATTAAAGTATCTGGGTTGCATTCAGGTGATGTTGGGTAGAATCCTGCAGATCTTAAACAAGGACTAGAAGATTTAAACTTCTACTAAAGGCTTTGAAGGCCTTTGGTCTAAATTAGCCTAAGTTCTTAAATAAATAAATTAATTATGAGAGGGGTAATTGGGAGAAGTATATTTGATATAATAATTGTTGGTGGTAGTGGATTTGGAGCATAATTTTTAAATCGTCAGTAAAGTTTTGAATTAGATACGTTAGGGGAAGAGGTTAAAGATACGGCATAAGACAGTCGCAAATAAAAAAATAGGCTTAATAAAGCTGAAAGTGCTATCAATGAGGCTACAATTATTAAACCCTGCTTGGTAATTTCTTGAAGAATAAGTCATTTTGGAATAAATCCAGAGGTTGGTGGAAGTCCGCCTAGTGATATAAGCGTAATTATTATTATTGAGGTTAAAATTGGGTTCTTAATTCATGATATAGTAAGTTTATTAATATTTAATGAATTAAAATATATTAGTATTATAAATATACATGAAGTTATAAGAAGGTAAATAAATAAATTCATTATTATTAAATGTGGTAAGAATGATAAAATAAAAATTATTCATCCCATATGTGCAATAGATGAGTAAGCTATAATTTTTCGTAGTTGTGTTTGATTTAATCCGCCTCATCCACCAATTAATGTCGATAGTAATGCTATAATAATTAATATATCAGAGTTTAAGAGGTGGTGTGTTAAAATTAAGAGAGTTATTGGTGCTAGTTTTTGTCAAGTAGATAAAATTAGACATGTTAATAGGTCTAGGCCTTGAAGTACGTCTGGTATTCATAAGTGAAATGGGGCAATTCCTAGTTTTATTGATAGTGCAATGGTTAATATAATTGCTGAGAGATGGGTTTGGACGTTTATAATTGTTCACTCTCCAGTAAATCATGCATTAACTGTTGATGAGAATAAAATTAGAGCGGATGCTGATGCTTGAATTAGGAAGTACTTAGTAGCAGCTTCAATTGCTCGTGGGTGATGAAGTTTTGTTATTAATGGAATAATTGCGAGTGTATTAATTTCTAACCCTATTCAAGCTAGAAATCAGTGGTTGCTAATAAATGTAAGTATTGTCCCCAGGGAGAGACTTGATAATAAAATTGATAGTGCATAAGGGCTCATTAGTGGAAGAGGGGTTTTAACCAACATGTTTGGGGTATGGGCCCAAAAGCTTATTTAGCTTATTCTACTAAGAAGAGGTGTGAGTGGATGCACGAAGGGTTTTGATCTCTTAAGGAAAGGTTCAAATCCTTTTTTCTTAGAGGAAATGAGGGGGTTTGAACCCCTATGTTTCACTATATCAAAGTGAGCCCTAACTTTCGGGCACATGTCCTAAATTATTGGTGGAATACCAGAGGTTAAAATGGGTAATGAGATGTGAAAAATTGTTATAGAAATTGTGATAGGAAGAAAATTTTTTCAAATTAGGTGTATTAGCTGATCATATCGAAATCGTGGGTATGATGCCCGCACTCATAAGAAAAGTATTGATAAAATGGTTGCTTTAATCATTAAATTTAATGTAAATATTTCTGGCTGGTGATGATTATAAGTTATACCTAAGAATAAAATTGCTGAAAGGGTATTTATTAATAAAATATTAGCATATTCAGCTAAAAAAAACAAGGCAAATGGGCCTCCTGCATACTCTACATTAAATCCTGAAACAAGTTCTGATTCACCCTCAGTAAGATCAAATGGGGCTCGGTTTGTTTCTGCTAAGGTTGAAGTAAATCATATTGTTGCTATTGGTCAGGCGGGAACAATTAATCATGTAAATTCCTGGGTCATGTTAAAATTTATGAGTGAAAAGCTTCCTGTTATTAATACTAAGCATAGTAAAATCAATCCTAGTGTGACTTCGTATGAGATTGTCTGTGCTACTGCGCGTAAGGACCCGATTAGTGCATATTTTGAATTTGATGATCATCCTGAGCCGAGTACTGAATACACAGCTAAACTAGAGAGTGCAAGAATAAATAAAATACCTAAATTAATATTAGACAGATTATTTGGTATAGGGAGAGGGATTCAGATAATAAGTGATAGGGTTAGAGCCATAACGGGTATAATAATAAATAAAACTTGTGAGGATGTTGATGGCCGGATAGGTTCCTTAATAAAAAGTTTTAGGCCATCAGCCAATGGTTGAAGAATTCCTATTGGTCCAACAATATTTGGACCTTTACGTAGTTGTATATACCCCAGAACTTTTCGTTCTACAAGGGTTAAAAATGCTACTGCTAATAGGACTGGAACAATATATAAGAGAGGATTAATAATTAAGGAGATTAAAGAATTCATAGTTAGAAAGGGGAGTTGAACCCCTGGGTGAAAGATTTTAGATCTTTTGCAATTACCAGACTCTGCCATTCTAACTAACCCTTATCTTGGGTTTTATTATGCACCTAGGTCTATTTAAATTGTTTTCAATAGGAGAAGGTGGAGCTTGTTTTTATATTGGCTCCATTTTTTCGGCCCTTTCGTACTAGAAAAAATTTTTTATAGATAGAAACTGACCTGGATTACTCCGGTCTGAACTCAGATCACGTAGGACTTTAATCGTTGAACAAACGAACCTTTAATAGCGGCTGCACCATTGGGGTGTCCTGATCCAACATCGAGGTCGTAAACCCGCTCGTCGATAGGGACTCTTGGAGAGGATTGCGCTGTTATCCCTAGGGTAACTTGGTTCGTTGATCAATATATTGGATCAATTATGTTAAATATTTTATTTTTTGGAATTGTAGTTCTTGAGTTAAGATATTTCTCTTCATCTCGGAGGTTTTGTTTTTCTCCGTGGTCGCCCCAACCTAAAATTTTAATCATATTGTTTTATTTTATATTTTATCTTTCGGATTTTATGAAATACAATTGATTATATCTTTAAAGCTCCATAGGGTCTTCTCGTCTTATACTCATATTTCCGCTTCTGCACGGAAAGATCAATTTCACTGATTAATTTAGGGAGACAGTTGAACTTTCGTCTTGCCATTCATACTGGTCTTTATTTAAAAGACAAGTGATTACGCTACCTTTGCACGGTCATAATACCGCGGCCGTTGAACTTAATGTCACTGGGCAGGCAGGACCTCTTATACCTTAATTGCAAGAGGCGATGTTTTTGGTAAACAGGCGAAGTTCGTGTTTGCCGAGTTCCTTCCTATATTTTTAATCTTTCTAGTGTGCTCCTGTGTTGGGTTAACGAGGGGGTCATGTAGGTTTTTCTTGTAAGGTGTTATTTTTCCCGCAAAAGGTTCGTTAATTATCAGTGAAATATTCGTTCTGATTTACACTTGCACTAAGAGAATATTTTCTCATTACTCATTCTAGTATAATCACATCTATAAAGATAGATCGACTTAATAGTTTTGATGAATTAGGATTATTTTATTGTTATAATAAGATTTATTAAATTAAGCTTTAACGCTTTTATTTTGATTGCTGCTTTTAGGCCAACATAATTAATTTCTTTAATTAATATAATCATTATTCATTGTTTTAGGTTGTACCCTTTATTAATAGAGCTGAACCTCTATTAATTAACTTTAAAATACTATTTTTCACTTTATTTGTTTAAAAATATTTTAAGTTGAATTTAAGTTCATTTATTAAGTAACCAGCTATTACTAGACTCGTTAGGTTTATCACCACTACTAGGAAGTCGTCCCACTCTTTTGCCACAGAGAAGGGTTGGCTCGTTTTGCTGCTTCGTAGTAGCTCGTTTAGTTTCGGGGTGTCTAACTAAAGTTCTTTATGTTAGATTAAACTTACTAGACCATGATGCAAAAGGTAGAAGGTTTAATCTTTGCTTTTTATTGTTCTTATGATTTATTTAATTTCTATTTCATTTTTCCTTTGCAGTACTATTTGTATAGCGCTAATGAATTTTTCTATCTCCTTTACTAAAATGGTAAAAATGTTTTATTTATTTGGTTCAAAGTGTTATTTTTATTAAGGTAGAGTAGGCTAAATTTATTACTCAAAATAACTTGAATTTAACAGGTATCTTCTTGGTGTAAGCAAGATGCTATATTTTAGCTATATTTTGATAATCCAAGCACACCTTCCGGTAAACTTACCATGTTACGACTTACCTCTTCTTTTTCTTTTATTTTATTTATTTACTTAGTTGTTTTTCTGAAGAGGGTGACGGGCGGTGTGTGCGCGCTCTATGGCCTATTTAAAAAGAACACTCTATTTTCTTTTTACTGCTAAATCCACCTTTAAATAATTTTTCATAAAATTTTTCGTATTTTCTAGTTTAGAAAATGTAGCCCATTTCTTTCCACTTAATTCGCTACACCTTGACCTGACGTTTTTATGTTTATCATTATGCCTACTATTCTTCATTTAAATGGTGAGCTGACGACGGCGGTATATAAGCGGTATTGGCAATAAGTGGTGAGGTTTAGCGGGGGGTATCAATTATAGAACAGGCTCCTCTAGGGGGGTGTAGAGCACCGCCAAGTCCTTTGAGTTTTAAGCTGTGGCTCGTAGTACTCAGGCGGGTTATTCCAAAGTTTAAGGCTAAGCATAGTAGGGTATCTAATCCTAGTTTGTTTCTTGGCTTTCGTGGGTTCAAGTAATTTGTTCATTAGAGTATCTTTCGTTTTTGGTTTACCGTTTAACATATACGTATAACAGTTGAGTTAATTTTTATTTCTATTTATTTTAATATTATTTAACCACGCTTTAGGCCGTTTTTATTAATTTGAGTTTCTCGTATAACCGCGGTGGCTGGCACGAGATTTACCAACTCTTAAAATTATTACTGATTCAAGCTTGTTGACGCTTATTTTTCAATGTTTATCACTGCTGAATTCCCGTGGAGGTGTGGCTTGGCAAGATGTTATGGGCTTAAATTGTGCCTGATATCTGCTCCTTATTTACTAATAGGTAAAGAAGGGCATTTTCACAGGGGTGCTGAGACTTGCATGTGTAAATATAATTTAAATTAATAATAAGGCTAGGACCAAACCTTTGTGTTTTTGAGATGTATTAAAATCTATCTTAGCATCTTCAGTGCCATGCTTTAATTAAGCTACATAAAC